TATTTTTAAATTGAATAAATTAAACTAAAAATGAATAAAATTGAAGTTTTGATGATATTAGATAATAAATCATTTAAATATATAATATAAAGATATTATATAAATAATTTATTATATAAATATTATCAATAAAAATAATTATTCATTAATTGAATAAATTAAACTAAAAATGAATAAAATTGAAGTTTTGATGATATTAGATAATAAATCATTTAAATTATATATAAGTATAATTAATATTATTCTAAAAATTTCAAAAATTAATGTGCAAAATACACTAACTTATAAAATTTTAGTTTAAAAAAAACATTTTTTTTACAAAAAAAAATTAATTTATAATTAAATTTTAATAAATTTTATTTTAGTTTAATTAATTAAATAAAATATTTATATATATATATAAATTACAAAATTTAATTTAAATAATTAAAATTTTAATATATAAAATTATTTTTATAAGAAATTATATTATAGAAATTATTATAATATATAAAATTTATGTGCCAGCATTAGCGGTTATACATAATATATAATTTAATTATATTAATTAATATAAATAAATATTATTATTATTATTTATTAAAAAAAGATTTAAAGATAAAATTTAAATTTTTTTAAATTAAATAATAAATATTATTATAATTAATTAATTATTAAAATAAACTAAGATTAGATACCTTATTATTAATAAAAAATTAATTTTATTAAATTAGTAAAATAATGAAAATTAAAAAATATGGCGGTATTTTAATCTAATTAGAGGGACTTACTTTATAATTGATAATCCACGAAAAGAAAAACTTAATTTTTAATATTTATGTATGTTCGTTATAAAAAAATTTATAAATAATATTTTTATTAATTTTTATAAAATATATTTCAGATCAATATGTAATTTATAATTAAGAAAAAAAGAGTCACAATAAATTTTACTTAAATATTTTAATTTTAAAATTAAAATAAAAAAGAATTTAATAGTAAATTTTTTAAATTAATTAAATTGAATAAAGTTTAAAATATGTACAAATCGCCCGTCAATTTTTTTTATAAAAAAAAATAAGTCGTAACAAAGTAAATGTACTGGAAAGTGTATTTAGAGGAATATAGTTTAAAAAAAACATTTATTTTGCTAATAAAATTTATTAAATTTAATTATTCTTATTAAATAAATAAAATAAAATTATATTGATTAAAATTAATTAATAAAATTATTTAATAAAATATTATTTATTTAGTAATTAAATTAAATTATATTTAAAATTTTTAATAATAGTATTGTTAAAGAAATTTTTTTTAAAATAAAAATTAAATTTAATTAATTTATACCTTTTGTATCAGGGTACATTAAAATAATAAATATATTATTTATTTCTCGAAATAAAATGATTTATATTAATATTATTATTATTATTCCATTAATATAATAAATATTATTATAGAAGAAAAATTCTTTTCAAATTTTAATATCTAGTTATTTTATAAATAAATTTAATTTATAATAAAATTAATTAATAATATTTATTAAAAAATATTATTAATATTTTATTAAATATTATTAGAAATAAATTTAATAATAATATTAATATAAGCTATTTCATATTATTTATATAAAATTTAAAATTTTTATTATTAAATAATTTGTTATAATTAATAAATTAATAAATTTAATTTAATTAAATATTTAAAAATTTATAAAATTAAATAATTAAATAAAATAAATTATTAAAATAATGATGTAATTAGTAAATTAATTAATATATATATATATATATATATATATATGTTATATAAATAATTAAAATATTTTAAAATTAAATTAAAGAATTCGGCAAAAATTTTATTCAACTGTTTATTAAAAACATTGTTTATAGATTATAATTTTAAATCAAATCTGCTCAATGATAATTTAAATAGCTGCAGTATTTTGACTGTACAAAGGTAGCATAATCATTTGGCTTTTTAATGAAGTCTGGAATGAATGATATTATGAAATAAAATCTTTTTAAATTTAAATTAAATTAAATTTAATAATTAAGTAAAAAGGCTTAAATATTTAAAAAAGACGAGAAGACCCTATAGAATTTTATAAATATAATTTATAAGATTATAAATATTAATATTATAAATTTAAATTATTTGATTGGGGTAATCTTAAAATTTAATTAATTTTTAAATTTATTAAACATTAATAAATGAATTAAATATCCAATATTATTGAATTTAAATTAAATTACCTTAGGGATAACAGCGTTATATCTTTAGAGAGTTCTTATTGAAAAAGATGATTGCGACCTCGATGTTGAATTAAGATATAAATTTTATGAAGAAATAAAAATTATTTTAGTCTGTTCGACTATTAAAATCTTACATGATTTGAGTTTAGATCGGCGTGAGCCAGATCGGATTCTATCTTTTTATAAATTTTATATTTTTGTACGAAAGGACTTTATATTAATATATTATATTAAATAATGAATAAAATTAATATATATTTATTATCTTAGCATATTAGTGCATTAAATTTAGAATTTAAATATTATATAAATGTTATATAAGATAATAATATTAATTTTAATAATTAATAGTATATTAATTAGATTAGATATGATAATTAAAATTTTAATTTCTATTGCATTTTTAACATTATTAGAACGTAAAATTTTAGGATATATTCAATTACGGAAAGGTCCTAATAAAGTAAGATTTATAGGATTATTACAACCTTTTAGTGATGCTATTAAATTATTTATTAAAGAAACATCTTTAATTTTAAAATCAAATTATTTATATTATTTAATTTCACCTATATTTAGTATAGTAATTATATTAATAATATGAGTAAATATTCCTATAATTAATAATATTTTTAATTTAAAATTTAATTTATTAATAATTTTTTGTGTAATAAGTATAGGAGTTTATGGTATAATAATAGCAGGATGGTCTTCAAATTCATTATATTCATTAATTGGAAGAATACGAAGAATTGCTCAAACAATTTCTTATGAAGTTAGAATAATCCTTATTATATTAATTTTAATTTTTTTAATTGAATCATTTAATTTAAATAATTTAAATTATTATCAATATTATTCATGGTTTATTTTAATAAATTTTCCTATTTTTTTGATTTTTTTAGTTTCTTTTTTAGCTGAATTAAATCGTACTCCTTTTGATTTAGCAGAGGGAGAATCTGAATTAGTTTCTGGATTTAATACAGAATATATAAGAGGAAGATTTGCAATAATTTTTATTGCAGAATATGGTATAATTATAGTAATAATAATATTATTAAGATTATTTTTTTTTAATAAATTAAATTTTATTATTTTTAGAATTATTTATATAAAATTTTTATTTTTAATTTTATGAATTCGAGGAACTTACCCACGAATACGATATGATAATTTAATAGAATTAACTTGAAAAAGATTTTTACCTATTAGATTAAATTACTTAATTATTATTTTAATTATTAAACTTTTATTAATAATTTAAAATTATTAGAAGATTAAACTTCTATTTTATGTTTTCAAAACATAAGCTTATTAAAGCTTAATAATTAATTACTATAAATTATTTTATCAAATAAATTATTTAATAATGAATAAAATAAATAATATAAAAAATATAAAATTGAAATTAATTGACCGATAATAATATAAGGTATTTCTACTGGCCGAGCTCCAATTCAAGTTAAAATAATAAATAAACAAATAAATACTCAAAATAAATATTGATTAAAAAAATTAAATTTATTACCTTTATAATTATAATTAGAATTAAAAGGTATAATTATTAAAATTAAAATTGAAAATAATAATGCAATTACCCCCCCTAATTTATTAGGAATTGATCGTAAAATTGCATAAGCAAATAAAAAATATCATTCTGGTTGAATATGAATAGGAGTAACTATCGGATTAGCCATTGAAAAATTTTCAGGATCTGAAAATAAATAAGGATTTAAAGTATTTACTAATATAAATAATATTAATATAATAATTATACCTAATAAATCTTTTACAGAGTAATAAGGATTAAAAATAATTTTATTAAAATTTCTATTTACCCCTAATGGATTAGATGAGCCTGTTTCATGGAGAAAAAATAAATGTAAAATTACTAAAATTAAAATAATGAAAGGTAAAATAAAATGTAATGAATAAAATCGATTTAAAGTAGCATTATTAATAGAAAACCCCCCCCATAATCATTTCACAATTATATCTCCTATATAAGGAATTGCTGAAATTAAATTAGTAATAACTGTAGCTCCTCAAAAAGATATTTGACCTCAAGGTAACACATATCCTAAAAAGGCCGTAGCTATTAATAATAAAAAAATTATTACTCCTGATAATCATGTTTTAATTAAAAAAAATGAATTATAATAAATACCTCGTCCTACATGTAAAAATAAACAAACAAAAAATATAGAAGCACCATTTATATGTATTAATCGGATTAATCATCCATAATTAACATCTTGAATAATATGAATAACTCTATTGAAAGCTATATCAATTGAAGGAGTATAATGTATAGTTAAAAAAAATCCAGTTAAAATTTGAGTTATTAAACAAATTCCTAAAAGACTCCCAAAATTTCACCAAATAGAAATATTTAAAGGAGTAGGTAAAGTAATTAAAGATGAACTTAAAATTCTTAATAAATAGTTTGATTTTAAATTTGATTTTTTCATTAATTAATTTTACGTAATGATAATTTTTTATTAATACAAATTTTTACAATAAAAATTAATGTAACTAATAAATAAATTATACTTAAAATTATAGAATAATTTTTATTATATATATATATATATATAGAATAAAATTTTATATTTAATTGATTAATATATTGTATTATTTCTATTGAATTATTGTATCAAGGTAAATTAATATTTAAATAATATAAAATAAATATTATTATTATTATTATTGTAAATAATTTAATAATTAATATTTTAATAAAATTTCATTTAATTGATATTTTTATATTATTAATAAATCTAATAAAATATATAAAAATAATTATTAATCCTCCAATAAAAATTAAAAATATTAGGTAAGATATTCAATTTATTGAATTATATAATTCAATATTTAATGAACATAAAATTATTAAAATTAATAATAAAACTCCTATTATAACTGGATGAATAGATTTATTATAAGCAGGAATAACATTAATTAATAAATTTATAAAAGATAAGGATATTAATAAAATAATTTGAATTATTAAAATTGATTTTATCATCAAAAAATAGTTTAATTAAAATATTAATTTTGGAGATTAATGATAAATTGTTTATATTTTTTTTTGATAACTATATAATATATATATATATTTAATTTACAAAATTAATGTTTTAATTTAAACTAATAGTTACTTAATATATATATATATATATATATATATAAATTATTATATTTATATAATTATATTTTTTATTTCATTATTTATATTTAGATATTATTATTATTATATTTTATTAACTTTAATAACTTTAGAATTTATTATATTAAGAGTATTAATAATATTAATAATAGTAATAATATTAAACAATAATATTAATATTATTTTATATTATTTAGTTTTTGTAGTTTGTGAGGGAGTATTAGGATTAACAATTTTAATTTTATTAATTCGAATAAATGGTAATTCAAATATAAAATTATTAAATTTTATTTTATGATAAAATTTTATTTATTTTTATTTATATTAATTTTATCTATAAATTTTATAAAAAATATATATTTATTAATTTATTCTTATTTAATATTGATAATTATATTATTTATATTTTTATTTATTAATTATAATAATAATATTATAAATATTTATAATTGATTAGGGATAGATAATATTTCATATTTATTAATTATTTTATCTATTTTTATTGTTGCAATAATATATTTAGTTAGATTAAATATTTTAATAAATAAAATATTTAATTTATTATTATTAATTTTATTAATTAGATTAATATTAAGATTTAATAGGATTAATTTTTTTATATTTTATTTTTTTTTTGAAATTAGATTAATTCCTACTTTTATTTTAATTATAATATATGGGTATCAGCCAGAACGGTTAAATGCTGGAATATTTATAATATTATATACTTTGTTTGCTTCATTACCATTATTATATATTATTATATTATTAAATAATAATTATAATTCTTTAAATTATATATATATATATAAATTAATTTATATAAATAATTTTTCAAGGATAATATTTTATTTTTTTTTAATTTTTGCATTTTTAATTAAATTACCTATATTTATATTTCATATATGATTGCCTAAAGCTCATGTTGAAGCCCCAATTTCTGGATCTATAATTTTAGCAGGAGTAATATTAAAATTAGGGGGGTATGGTATTATTCGTTCTATAAATTTTTTATTAAAATATAGATTAAAATTTAATTTAATTATTATATCTTTAAATTTAATAGGAATTATTATTTTAAGAATTTTATGTTTACGAATTAATGATTTAAAAGTTATTATTGCTTATTCTTCAGTAGTTCATATAAGGATAATATTAATAAGTATAATAACTTTATATTTATATGGAAAATATTCAAGATTATTATTAATAGTTGGTCATGGGTTATGTTCACCCGGATTATTTATACTAGTTAATTTTTTTTATTTACGAACTAAATCTCGAAATTTATATTTAAGTAAAGGTTTAATAAATTATTTTCCTTCAATAATATTAATATGATTTTTATTATGTATTGGAAATATAGCTGCTCCAATTACTTTAAATTTAATTGGTGAATTATTTATTATAATAACTCTTATTAGATTTATAAATAAAATTATATTATTATTAATAATTGGAATATTATTGAGGGCTGCTTATACTTTATATATATTTTCTTCAGTTTATCATAATAATATAAATAATAGTATAATAAAATTATTTAATAATAAAATTGTTGAGTTTAAAGCTTTAATTATATTATGTATTCCTTTAAATATATTAATTTTAAAGATAGAGTTATTTTATTAAATTAATTTAAATAATTTAATAAAAATATTGATTTGTGGAATCAAATTTATATGTAATCATATTTTAAATAATATATTTATATTATTTAAGAGGATTAATTTATTTAAGAATATCTATTTTTTTATTTTTATATAGAATAATATTTTTTTTTATAAAATTAAATTTATTTATTGAATGAAATTCTATAATATTAAATTCAATTAGATTTAATATATATATTTATATTGATTGAATAAGTTTAATATTTATTTTTTTAATTTGTATTATTTCTTCAATAATTATATTTTATAGTAAAGAATATATAAATCATGATAATAATAATATTCAATTTTTTTGAATTTTATTTTTTTTTATTAAATCAATAATTTTAATAATTTTAAGTCCTAATTTATTAACTATTCTTATTGGCTGAGATGGATTAGGATTAACTTCATATTGTTTAATTATTTTTTATCAAAATAAATCAAGTTATAACTGTGGAATAATTACTGTAATGATTAATCGTATTGGAGATATTTTATTTATTATATCTATTTCTTTAATAATAATAATTGGATCATTTTCATTTATAAATTATAATTCATTAAATTGAATAATTATAATAATAGTTATTATCTCAGCTTTCACTAAAAGGGCTCAATTTCCTTTTTCTTCTTGATTACCAGCTGCTATAGCAGCCCCAACTCCTGTATCTTCATTAGTTCATTCTTCTACTTTAGTTACAGCAGGAATTTATATATTAATTCGATTTAACAATATTTTAATTATTAATAAATATTTTATATTATATATAATAATTACAGGATTAATTACAATATTTATAGCAGGAATATCAGCTAATTTTGAATTTGATTTAAAAAAAATTATTGCATATTCTACATTATCTCAATTAGGGTTAATAATAATAATTTTAAGAATAGGAATAATTCAATTAACGTTTTTCCATTTAGTTATTCATGCATTATTTAAATCAATAATATTTATATGTTCAGGGGTAATAATTCATTGTTTAATTAATTATCAAGATATTCGATATATAGGTTATTTAAAACATTATATACCTATAACTATATTAATATTTTTTATTTCTAATTTATCTTTATGTGGTCTTCCTTTTATATCAGGATATTTTTCTAAAGATTTTTTTTTAGAAAAATTTATAATAATAGAAAATAATTTAATATTATATTTTTTATTAATAATATCTACTATATTAACTGTAATATATAGATTTCGATTAATTTATTATTTATTAAATTCAAATTTTAATTTTGTTCCAATAAATTTAATTAAAGAAACTAAATTAATAAATTATTCAATGATTATTTTAATAATTTGTTCAATTATATTTGGTATATTATTAAATTGAATTTTATTTAATAGATTAGAAAATATTTTTTTAATAAAATGAGAAAAAATATTAATTATAATTATTTGTATTATAGGATATATTATAAGTTATTATTTAATTAAATTAATTTATTTAATTAATTATTATTATTTTTTAAAATATTTTTTAGGTAAAATATGATTTTTATATAAATTTAATTTTTTAAAATATTTTTATATTATAAAATTAGGTAAATTTTATTATTTAATTTTTGATAAAATTTGAAGAGAAGAAATTACAAAAAAATTTATAATATATAATAATAATAAATTAAATTTAATAAACTTAATAAATAAAAATTATTTAACTAATTTATTTATATTTATAAATTTTATTGGTTTAATTTATTTTATAATAAATTATTTAAATAGTTTAAGTTAAAACATAATATTGAAGATATTAAGATAATTATTAATTTTTAAATATTAATTTATAAAATTAATAATATTTATTTTTATATTGAAAATATAATGTTTTAACTTAAACTATATAAATTAAATAAAAATGAAATTTTGATTATTTTCTACAAATCATAAATATATTGGTATATTATATTTTATTTTTGGTATATGATCAGGGATTTTAGGTATATCAATAAGATTAATCATTCGAATAGAATTAGGATATCCTGGATCATTAATTGGTAACGATCAAATTTATAATTCAATTGTTACTACACATGCTTTTACTATAATTTTTTTTTTTGTAATACCTGTAATAATAGGTGGATTTGGTAATTATTTAATTCCTATAATTATAGGTATTCCAGATATAGCATTTCCTCGAATAAATAATATAAGATTATGAATATTATTTCCTAGATTAAATTTATTATTATTAAGAATATTTGTAGGTAGAGGAACAGGTACAGGGTGAACAGTTTATCCTCCTTTATCAAGAAATTTATCACATAGAGGCCCATCAGTTGATTTATCAATTTTTTCTTTACATATAGCTGGAATTTCATCTATTATAGCTTCAATTAATTTTATTACAACAATTATAAATATAAAAATTTTTAAAATAGAAAATGTTTCTTTATTTTCTTGATCTATTTTACTTACTGCAATTTTATTATTATTATCTTTACCTGTATTAGCAGGAGCAATTACAATATTATTATTTGATCGAAATTTAAATACTTCATTTTTTGATCCAACAGGAGGGGGAGACCCAATTTTATATCAACATTTATTTTGATTTTTTGGTCATCCTGAAGTTTATATTTTAATTTTACCTGGATTTGGATTAGTTTCTCATATAATTAATAATGAAAGATTAAAAAAGGAGTTATTTGGTACAATAGGAATAATTTATGCTATAATTTCTATTGGTATTTTAGGATTTATTGTTTGAGCTCATCATATGTTTACTATTGGTATAGATGTAGATACTCGAGCTTATTTTACATCAGCTACAATAATTATTGCAGTTCCTACTGGGATTAAAATTTTTAGGTGATTAGCTTCAATAAATGGAAGAAAAATTAAATTTACAGTATCTTTTATATGATTATTAGGATTTATTTTTTTATTTACAATAGGGGGTTTAACAGGTATTGTTTTATCAAATTCATCTATTGATATTATTTTACATGATACTTATTATGTAGTTGCTCATTTTCATTATGTATTATCAATAGGGGCTGTTTATGCTATTTTTGGTAGATTTATTTATTGATTTCCTTTATTTACAGGATTAAGAATAAATAAAAATTGATTAAAATTACATTTTTTTTTAATATTTATTGGAGTAAATTTAACATTTTTCCCTCAACATTTTTTAGGATTAAGAGGTATACCTCGACGATATTCAGATTATCCTGATAATTATTTATGTTGAAATGTAGTTTCTTCAATTGGATCAATTATTAGATTAATTAGTACTTTATTATTTTTTTTTATTATATGAGAAAGATTTATTAGAAAACGATATGTTATTTTTTCTTATACTATTAATACATCTTTAGAATGATTAATACCTATACCTCCTGCAAGACATTCGATTTATGAAATTCCTAAAATTTATATTAATTAAATTCTAATATGGCAGATTAGTGCAATAGATTTAAATTCTATATATATAATTTATATTATTTTTAGAAATTCCAATTTGAAATCAATTATCATTACAAGATAGAAATTCAATAATTATAGAAAATATAATTTTTTTTTATGATTTAGTTATAATAATTATTATTGTAATTATTGCTTTAATTATATATATATTAATTTTTATAATTTTTAATAAGTTAACTAATCGATTTTTATTTGAAGGTCAATTAATTGAAATTATTTGAACGATTATTCCAATATTTTTTTTAATTTTTATTGCTATTCCTTCTTTAAAAATTTTATATTTAACTGATGAAATTATTAACCCTGAAGTTACTGTTAAATCTATTGGTCATCAATGATATTGAAGTTATGAATATAATGATTTTGAAGATGTAAGATTTGATTCTTTTATATTAAAAAATAATTTGGATAATAATATATTTCGTTTATTAGAAGTAGATAATCGATTAATTTTACCTTTAAATAGACAAATTCGAATATTAGTTACATCTTTAGATGTGATTCATTCTTGAACTTTACCATCATTAGGAGTTAAAGTTGATGCTGTACCTGGACGAATTAATCAAATTAATTTAAGTTTTATTCGGCCTGGATTATTTTTTGGACAATGTTCAGAAATTTGTGGTATTAATCATAGATTTATACCTATTGTTATAGAAAGAGTTAGGTTAAATAAATTTATAAATTGATTAATTAAATTTAATTAATCAATTAGAGTAATTTATATACTATATTTTGATTTAAAAAATCAATTCTTTAATTTAAGATACTAACTGTAAAAAATTAGTTAAATTTATAACATTAATTTGTCAAATTAAAATTAATAATTATTATTATTTTTTTATTCCTCATATAAGTTATATATTATGATTTAATTTATATATTTACTTTATTATTTTAATTTTTTTTATATTTATTTTAATTTATAATATTTATATTTTAAAAAAAAATTTAAACTCAACAATTATTTCTTATAAAAATTTTTTTAAAATAATATGATAATAAATTTATTTTCTATTTTTGACCCTTCAACTTCATTAAATTATTCAATGAATTGAATTAGAAGAATTTTTATTTTATTATTTATTCCTAATCTATATTGATTTATTCCTTCCCGATGAAGAATAATATATCTATGTTTAATTTATTATTTAATTAATGAATTAAAAATTTTAATTAATAAAAATTTAAATAAATTTAATTTATTAATTTTTATAAGATTTTTTTTATTTATTATATTAAATAATTTTTTAGGATTATTTAGTTATATTTTTACTTCAACAAGTCATTTAAATTTAACTTTAAGATATTCATTAATATTATGAATTTCATTTATACTATTTGGATGAATTAAAAATACCAATCATATATTTATTCATTTAGTACCTCAAGGTACTCCTGGTTTATTAATACCTTTTATAGTATTAATTGAATCTGTAAGAAATATTATTCGACCAGGAACTTTAGCAGTACGATTATCAGCTAATATAATTGCAGGTCATTTATTAATAACATTAATTTCTTCAACTGGCCCCTTATTAAATTTTAATTATTTAATTTTAATAGTATTAAGACAAAGAATATTAATTATTTTAGAATTAAGTGTAGCTTTTATTCAAGCTTATGTATTTACTATTTTAAGTATATTATATATAATTGAAACTAATTAATGAAAAAATTATATCAACCTTTTCATTTAGTTACTATTAGGCCTTGACCTATCTTAACTTCATTTTCTGTAATAATTTCTTTTTGTGGGGTGTTAAATTTATTTTATTATAATAAATTTAATATATTTATCAGAGGGTCATGCTTAATTATTTTATGTTTATATCAATGGTGACGAGATGTTATTCGAGAGTCTACGTATCAAGGATTTCATACTAATAAAGTTGTTTCAGGAATTAAATTAGGTATAATTTTATTTATTCTTTCTGAAATTTTTTTTTTTTTAAGAATTTTTTGAAGATTTTTCCATATATTTTTATCTCCTAGTATTGAAATTGGAATAAATTGGCCTCCTAAAAATATTTTAAGATTTAATCCTTATATTATTCCTTTATTAAATACAATTATTTTATTATCTTCAGGTGTAACTATTACTTGATGTCATTATTCTTTATTAAAAAGAATAAAAAAAGAAAGATTTATTAGATTATTATTAACAATTTTATTAGGGATTATTTTTACTTTTATTCAATATAAAGAATATTGTAATGCTAGATTTTGTATAGCAGATTCAGTTTATGGATCAGTATTTTTTATATCTACAGGATTTCATGGATTACATGTTATTATTGGAACTTTATTTTTAATTATTAATTTAATACGAATTTATTATGATAATTTTTCTAGGATTCATCATTTTGGATTTGAAGCAGCTGCTTGATATTGACATTTTGTTGATATTGTATGATTATTTTTATACATATTAATTTATATTTGAGCTTCTTAAATAATTATTTATATAGTATAATTTAGTACATTTGATTTCCAATTAAATAGTTTGTATAAAATAATATAAATAATTTATTCAATAATTTTTTATTTTTTTTTAATTTGTTTAATTTTAATATTAATATTAATATTAAATATATTAATTTCAAAAAAAATATTTAAGTCTCGTGAAAAACTTTCTTCATTTGAGTGTGGATTTGACCCTATTTCTAATAATCGATCTCCTTTTTCTTTACAGTTTTATTTAATTAGAATTATTTTTTTAATTTTTGATGTTGAATTAGCATTAATTTTACCCATAATTTGTTCAATTAGATTTTATTACTATATAATTAATATTAATAGATTAATTATTATGATAATTTTATTAATAGGATTATATATAGAAATATATGAAGGGTCATTAAATTGATTTAAATAATAGAAAATAGACTAAAATTAAGTTATTAGACTCATAATCTAAAGATATATTAAATATTTTTCTAAAAAAATTTTAAGTTATTAAAACTATAAACCTTCAAAGTTTAATAAATATATTCATTATATAAATTTTAAGTAATGTGTCTGATTAAAAGTAATAAATTGTAAATTTATTTAAAGAATTAAAATTCTCTTTACTAACTTAATTTTTTTAAATTATTATTGCTATATTTTATTTTTTCCAATATTATTAATTTCATTATTTATATCATTAATTATAAATTCATGAATTTCATTATGAATAATTATAGAAATTAATTTATTAAGAATTATTATATTAATATTATTTGATAAATTAATTAAATTTGAATTATTAATAAAATATTTTTTATTCCAATCTTTTAATTCTTATTTATATTTAATAAATTCTTTATTTATTTATTTTTTTAATAATGAATTATTTCAAATTATTATAAATTTTAATATATTAATAAAATTAAGAATTGTACCATTTCATTACTGATATATTAAAATTATTATAAATTTAAATTGAATAAATATTTTTAATTTAACTATTTTAAATAAAATTATTCCATTAATTATTATTAATAATATTATAAATTATTATAATAATAATATTATATTAATTAATTTTATTTTATTAATTTTATCTTCTTTATTTAGATGTATTATAACTTTAAATATAATTAATATTAAATTAATTATAGGATATTCTTCAATAATTCAAATTTCTTGAATTATTATTTCTATAAATTTTAATGAAATTATAAGAGTATTATTATTTATTATTTATATATTAATTTCTTTAAATATTTATTTTAATATATATATAATAAATGTTAATAATTTAATTGAATTAAATTATTTAAAATTTAATAATAAATTAATTTTTTTAAATTTAATATTATCTTTATTTTCTTTAAGATCAATTCCTCCTTTTTGAGGGTTTATAATTAAATTAATTAGAATTAAAATTTTTTCAATAATTAATTTAAATTATTTATTTATATTTTTAATAATTTTTAATTCATTAGTAAGAATATTTTTTTATATTCGATTAATATATTTTAGACTAGTTAATTATATATTTACTATAAAAAATAATATAAAATTTATTAATTTTCCTATTAATTTAAATTATAAATTAATTTATTTAAATTGAATAACTATTATATTTTTTATAATTTATGAAATTTTTTAATATTTAAGATTATTAATCATCATTAAATTTGCAATTTAATATTTTTATTAAACTATTAAATATTAAAATGGATAATAATAATTATCATAATTTAAGTCGAAATTAAATATATTCATTTTAAAATTATTAATGATAATAATTAATATAATTATATAATTTATTCTATCAAAATAATCCTTTTATCAGGCATATCATTTATATATAGAAATAAAAATAAATTAATATTTTAATTTGAATTAGAAATTCAAAATTTATTATTTCTTTAATTGGAATAACTTCATTCAATTTAATTATTAACAATAATTTACCTCTTTTTGGTTTCAATTAA